TCATGCGACCGAATATCCATATAGTAATGTTCATTTATTACCAAAAACAAGTCATTTATGGATATTAGCAGGAGGTCTATGCAGATCTAATATAGTGTCTTTTTCACTCCACAAGGATCAAGATCAAATGAATGCTAATTCTTTTTCTCTCGAAGAAAGATATATCTTTGATCTCTCACTGACTAATGATCAAGTAAGACATAAATTGTTGGATACTTTTGGTAAAAAATATAGGGAAATTTTTGATTATTCAAAACCTTATCAAATTATATCCAAGGGTCATTGTAATCTCATAGATCCTTCTACTTATATTCGTCAAGAGAATTCCTTGGCGAAAAAGCGAAGAAATAGATTCGTGATTCCCTTACAATATGATCAAGAACAAGAAAAGAAACTAATACCCTGTTTTGGTATTTCGATTCAAATACCTATAAATGGTATTTTACGTAGAAATAGTATTATTGCTTATTTTGATGATCCGCGATACAGAAGAAGCAGTTCGGGAATTACGAAATATGGGATTGTCGAAGTAGATTCAATCGTAAAAAAAGAGGATTTGATTGAGTATCGAGGAGCAAAAGAATTTAGTCCGAAATACCAAATGCAAATGAAAGTAGATCGATTTTTTTTCATTCCCGAGGAAGTGCATATTTTACCCGGATCTTCGCCCATAATGGTCCGGAACAATAGTATCATTGGAGTAGATACACGACTTGCTTTAAATATAAATACAAGAAGTCGAATAGGTGGATTAGTCCGAGTGGAGAGAAAAAAAAAAAGTATGGAACTGAAAATATTTTCTGGAGATATTCATTTTTCTGGAGAGGTGGATAAAATATCTAGGCACAGTGGCATTTTGATACCACCAGGAATGGAAAAAAAAAATTCTAAAGGATCAAAAAAATTGAAAAATTGGATCTATGTCCAACGGATTACACCTACCAAAAAAAAGTATTTTGTTTTGGTTCGGCCCGTAGTCACATATGAAATAGCTGATGGGATAAATTTAGCAACACTTTTCTCTCAGGATCTCTTGCAAGAAAAGGATAATGTCCAACTTCGAATTGTCAATTATATACTTTATGGAAATGGCAAGTCAATTCGAGGAATTTCTCACACAAGTATTCAATTAGTTCGGGCTTGCTTAGTATTGACTTGGGACCAAGAAAAAAAGAGTTCTATAGAAGAAGAGGTTCATGCTTCTTTTGTTGAAATAAGGGCAAATGATCTGCTTCGTGATTTCATCCGAATTGAGTTAGTAAAGTCCACTATTTCGTATACCGAAAAAAGGTATGATACGGCAGGTTCAGGATTTATTTCCAATAATGAATTAGATCGTACCCATAGAAATCCTTTTGATTCCAAGGCAAAGATTCAATCATTTCCCCAACATAAGGGAACTCTTGGTACGTTGTTGAATCGAAATAAGGAATGCCAATCTTTCATAATTTTGTCATCATCCAATTGTTCTCAAATTGGCCCCTTCAATACTTCGAGATATAATAATACGACAAAAGAATCGGATCCCATGACTCCAATTAGGTATTTGTTGGGTCCTTTAGGTACTATTGTACCTAAAATAGTAAAATTTTGTTCATCTTACTATTTAAGAACTTATAATCAAGTCTTTTTAAAGAAAGATTTTTTATTTGAAAATTTTCAACAGACTTTCCAAGTGCTTCAAGTACTTCCATTTAAATACTATTTCCTAGATGAAAATAGTAGGATTTATAATCCTGATTCATGCAGTAACATCATTTGGAATTCATTCCATTCGAATTGGTGTTTTCTCCATCACGATTCTTGTGAAGAGGCATGGACAATAATTAGCCTTGGACAATTCCTTTGTAAAAATGTATGTCTATTGAAATACGGATCACACATAAAAAAATCTGGTCAAATTTTCATTGTTCATGTTGACTCTTTAGTTATAAGATCAGCTAAGCCCTATTTGGTCACTCCAGGAGCAACTGTACATGGCCATTATGGGGAAACCTTTTCTGAAGGAAATACATTAATTACATTTATATATGAAAAATCGAGATCTGGTGACATAACGCAAGGTCTTCCAAAAGTGGAACAAATCTTAGAAGTTCGTTCGATTGATTCAATATCGATGAACCTCGAAAGAAGAGTTGAAGGTTGGGACGAACGTATCCGAAGAATTCTTGGGATCCCCTGGGGATTCTTGATTGGAGCTGAATTAACCATAGCCCAAAGTCGTATCTCTTTGGTTAATAAGATCCAAAAGGTTTATCGATCCCAGGGGGTACAGATCCATAATAGACATATAGAGATTATTGTACGTCAAGTAACATCAAGAGTTTTGGTTTCAGAAGATGGAATGTCTAATGTTTTTTTACCTGGGGAACTTATTGGATTGTTGCGAGCAGAGCGAGCAGGGCGCGTTTTGGACGAAGCGATCTTTTATCGGGCAATCTTATTGGGAATAACGAAGTCATCTCTGAATACTCAAAGTTTCATATCCGAAGCGAGTTTTCAAGAAACTTCTCGAGTTTTAGCAAAAGCTGCTCTACGAGGTCGTATTGATTGGTTGAAAGGCCTGAAAGAGAACGTTGTTTTGGGGGGGATTATACCAGTTGGTACCGGATTCAAAAAATTAGTACATCGTTCAAAGCAAGACAAAAACATTCATTTGAAAATAAAAAGGAAGAATCTATTTGAGTTGGAAATGAGAGATATTTTGTTACACCATAGAGAATTATTTTGTTCTTATTCCCCAAACACTTTCCATGAGACATCAGACCAATCATTTACGTAATTTAATTTACTAATTCCTAAAAATAGGTTCATTCTTTTTACTTTAACTCTCTGGTCCAATTATGGATTTCGTAATCAATGAAATCCAAAATAAAGAATGAAATTCATGGTTTGGGTCGTAGATCAAAGGTCAATCCTGGTAAAAGGTTCCGTTGGAACAATTATTTATTTCACAAGGTAATGAATCTCTTTGAAAAAAAAATAAAAAGAGAAAGTGTGGAAAAATGGGAAGACGATATTGGAACATCAATTTGGAAGAAATGATGGAAGCAGGAGTTCATTTTGGTCATGGTACTAATAAATGGAATCCTAGAATGGCTCCTTACATCTCTGCAAAGCGTAAAGGTATTCATATTACAAATCTTACTATAACCGCTCGTTTTTTATCAGAAGCCTGCGATTTAGTTTTTGATGCAGCAAGTAGGGGAAAAAAATTCTTAATCGTTGGCACCAAAAAGAAAGCAGCGGATTTAGTAGCATCAGCAGCAATAAGGGCTCGATGCCATTATGTTAATAAAAAATGGCTTGGTGGTATGTTAACGAATTGGTCTACTACAGAAACAAGACTTCAGAAATTCAGGGACTTAAGAGCAGAACAAAAGATGGGGAAACTCAATCGTCTTCCCAAAGGAGACGCAGCAATGTTGAAGAGAAAGTTATCTACCTTGCAAACATATCTGGGTGGGATCAAATATATGACGGGATTACCCGATATTGTAATTATCGTTGATCAGCAAGAAGAATATACGGTTCTTCGAGAATGTGTTATTTTGGGTATTCCGACGATTTGTTTAATTGATACAAATTGTGACCCAGATCTTGCAGATATTTCTATTCCGGCCAACGATGATGCTATAGCTTCGATTCGATTGATTCTTACAAAATTAGTATCTGCAATTTGTGAGGGCCGTTCTAGTTATATAAAAAATGGTTGAATATCTTATCATTACTCTTATCATTAAGAAGAAGAAAGAAGAAGATTAGTTTGTTTTTGCTGAACTCTCTTTGATTGTTACTATTTTGGTTTGCATCTTTTGGAGTTTGAACTATGTTTTGAATATTGAAGAATATTGAAAAGATAAAATGATTGGTATTTTTTTTATGTGATTTCTTGGTATCCGAAATATACGATTCATAACTTAAATTCATGAATGAACATAGATGAATTGAGAAAGAGATGGTTGAATCAAAATAATTACTTTTTTGAAGTTTGATTTCTGTTAGAGGACAATATGAATTTTATACTATGTTCCATTAAAACACTCAAAGGATTATACGATATATCAGGTGTAGAAGTAGGCCAACATTTATATTGGCAAATAGGAGGTTTACAAATTCATGCCCAAGTACTTATCACTTCTTGGGTTGTAATTACTATCTTATTAGGTTCAGTCATCATAGCTGTTCGAAATCCACAAACCATTCCGACCGACGGTCAGAATTTCTTCGAATATGTCCTTGAATTTATTCAAGACTTGAGCAAAACTCAGATTGGAGAGGAGTATGGTCCTTGGGTTCCTTTTATAGGAACGATGTTCCTATTTATTTTTGTTTCTAACTGGTCAGGTGCTCTTTTACCTTGGAAAATCATAAAGTTACCTCATGGGGAGTTAGCTGCGCCCACGAATGATATAAATACTACTGTTGCTTTAGCTTTACCCACGTCAGTGGCATATTTCTATGCGGGTCTTAGCAAAAAAGGATTGGGATATTTTGGGAAATACATTCAACCAACTCCAATACTTTTACCAATTAATATTCTAGAAGATTTCACAAAACCTTTATCTCTTAGTTTTCGACTTTTCGGGAATATATTGGCTGATGAATTAGTGGTTGTTGTTCTTGTTTCTTTAGTGCCTTCAGTAGTTCCTATACCTGTCATGTTTCTTGGATTATTTACAAGCGGTATTCAAGCTCTTATTTTTGCAACTTTGGCTGCGGCTTATATAGGTGAATCCATGGAGGGTCATCATTGACTAACTTTCGAAATAGTTTTTTTTTGAAGCTTATCCCAATTCAAGGGTGGTTCAATATAATCCACTAGGTTGAAGAATAAAATGCAAATAGCTACATGTATGTATATATGAAGAAAGATAGATGAAATTTGGAAGAGAAAGAAGGGTCGGGACTCCTACTACATATATGTATATGTAATGCCTATGAGTATAAATCCTTATGTATGTTTCGAAGAATGGTTCCAGAATACGATTTAATAGAATAAAAAGTGCAGGTGATTTACGTTATGGAAGAATAAAAGTATATGTTATTTACTAGTTAGATAGTAATTACCCCTATCTCTTTTTTTTTAGTCCACTGCATTTAGATGAATTTCCATATCAGTCCTTTTTCTATTTTGTCTGTGATTGTGAATTGAATGAAAAATGAAAGAGAAAGAATAGAATAGTTTCTAAACAAGGAAACGCAATGACTAAAACTGTATACATATTACATAAGGTAGAAAGTAAAAACGGTATATCGAAGTAGTTCTGACAATTCAGTAATATTCTGAATTCCATTTGGAGCTTTTAGTTACCTCGACCCGATAGATTTTGGTGAGAAAGATCAAAAAAGAAAAAATAAGTGTAGTAAATAGTAAAAGTAGAAGTAGAAAAATAAGTAGATTAAGTACTAATTCATTGGTTGGTTGTATCATTAACCATTTCTTTTTTTGGTGCGAGGAACTTACCATGAATCCACTTATTTCTGCTGCTTCCGTTATTGCTGCTGGATTGGCTGTAGGGCTTGCTTCTATCGGACCTGGGGTCGGTCAAGGTACTGCTGCGGGCCAAGCCGTAGAAGGTATTGCGAGACAACCAGAAGCAGAGGGTAAAATACGAGGTACTTTATTACTTAGTCTGGCTTTTATGGAAGCTTTAACAATTTATGGACTGGTCGTGGCATTAGCTCTTTTATTTGCAAATCCTTTTGTTTAATGTTTAATTTCATCGTAGAATAAAAACATAACCATAAAGAATAAATTTGAGAATAATAAGCGGAGTGATACAAAAAGAACTCTGTTCTTTGTTAGTCCTATCTATAAGGGGAGAGCTTATGAAAAATATAACCGATTCTTTTGTTTCCGTGGAGCACTGGCCCTCCGCTGGGAGTTTCGAGCTTAATACCGATATTTTAGCAACAAATCCAATAAATCTAAGCGTAGTGCTGGGTGTATTGATTTTTTTTGGAAAGGGAGTGTGTGCGAGTTGTGTATTTCAAGAATAGGTTGGATTTCACCGGCTGCACTTTCTTTATATTTATGTATTCTTTTTTATAGCAGAAATAGGAACAAAGGGTGCATAATCTCGACGAATTACTTCGGAATTGGATTTCATTCAGAGATCATATGTAAGAACCATAGCATTTCGTGACTAATTGATAAATGAACTTTGATTCTCTTCTCTATCAACCAATAATGTTGAGGTCTTTTACATGGTTAAAGATAAATTGTTTGAAGTCCAGGCACAGCATAGTATGGTACTCTTTCTACCGCTACGTTAGTAACAAAAAGGTTTAAAGATGATAAAAAAGGAATAATTGGGAATTTATCCGATGTAGAACACTCATATGGATAAAATTATTTGAACCATTAACTGGAAAGATGGGTATCTCCCCCCTTTTTTTATCCACTGCCGAATCGACGACCTATGTATTCTATTTGTATAAAAAAGAGAATTTTTTGGATAAAAAAATTGAAATCTCATTCTAATAATAATGATAATGAAGTTCAAAATTCTATTCAATTATATATTATCTATTATAATTTTGATCTAATTTATCATAGCATATAAAGAAGAAAGAATAGAATTCTTTTTTCTTTAAAATCTTTTTTTTTTCTTTTTGGAAATAAGTTGTAAATAAAGAACAAATAAAGAAACAACTTTGCTGACAATTTTTTATTTTTTGTCTGGTCTGAAGAGTCCTCCTAAGATTCTGATGTTAGATCAGTTTCGATATACGAACAGAAAAGAGAGGATAGGCTCATTCCGTTCAAAGATATGGGGAATGCCCATCAATCAAAGAAAAGATAAAAGAAACAATTGAGCGTGAGAGCCAAATGAATCGAAAGATTCATGTTTGGTTCGGGAAGAGATATGATAGTTGTGAAATGAATGGAAAGATAATCTACTTTCATTAAATGATTTATTAGATAAGCGAAAACAGAGGATCTTGAGTACTATTCGAAATTCAGAAGAATTACGTAAAAGAGCCATTGAACAGCTCGAAAGAGCTCGGGTTAGATTACGGAAAGTGGAAATCGAAGCAGATGAGTATCGAACGAATGGATACTCCGAGATAGAACGAGAAAAAGTAAATTTGATTAATGCTACTTGCAATAGTTTGGAACGATTAGAAAATTACAAAAATGAAACTCTTTTTTTTGAAAAACAAAGAGCAATTAATCAGGTCCGACAACAAGTTTTGCAACAAGCCTTACAAAAAGCTCTAGGGACTTTGAATAGTTGTTTGAATAGCGAATTACATTTTCGTACCATCAGTGCTAATATTGGTATCCTCGGGTCCGTGGAAGAAATAACTGATTAGCCTTTTTACTCTAGTTTAGAGTTTAGGTATTATTTTTTCCCTTTCCTTCCGAAAAATAAAAAAGAGATACTAATGGGAACCCTTCGAGCTGACGAAATTAGTAATATTATACGCGAACGTATTGAACAATATAATAGAGAAGTAAAGATTGTGAATACTGGTACCGTACTTCAAGTG